ATCAACATAGATAGAAATAAAAGATGTAGGCGAAAGAAGAAGTAGAAAAAAATATATCGGGTTTATTCAATCAATAAATATAAATAGCTAAAAAAACTTAATCCCCTTTTTTTATTTGTTCATAGAATTGCAACAAAATCACCCCATTGATGGGGTAATGTATAAATTTTTATTTATAGTATAGAACCAATTAGTTCATTTAGTCACTTGATTGATCTTTTTTCTATTCATCTTAGATGAATTTATATCAATAAAAATATATTTTTGTCGTTATCGAAGACGGAATTTTAGGGTAAAAAGTGTAGTATGAATAGAACAAGAGAGGGGGGAAATAATAAAGAAAAGGTTATTCAAAGCTATATACAAGTTATCCACACCCTCTTTTTTTTATTTCATTAATGGAATTTCGGTTATTGATTAAGGTGAAGTTCCGTAAAAACCCCTGCCTTCTTTAAAATATCATGAACAGTTCCTGTAGGTTGAGCGCCCTTTTCAAGGAAATATAGAATAGCAGGAACATTTAAATAGGTTTGATTCTTTATCGGATCATAAAAACCCACTTTACGAAGATCTCTTCCTTCTCTTCGGGATCGAACATCAATTGCAATGATTCGATAAACGGCTCATTGGGATAGATGTAAATTAACAATACCCCCCCCCAGAACCGTATAAGAAGTTTTCTCCTCGTACGGCTCGAGAAAATTCAAAGTTATGTATAGAATTCTAATTAATGTCAAATAGATCCATAGATTATTAAATCAATTAGACTATGATTTAAATACTTTTTTCTTATTCTTTTGTTTATTTTTTATTCTTTTTTGAAAAAAAAAACTCATTCTTATCCCCATAACTCAAGTTGGATAACTCTCACTCAAAGGAAAACAACCCTTAAGCTTAAGCATTTCATTTATTGAGCGGTCTCTAACCCCTTTATTTTTGCCTGTCTCCTTTAGTCCTTTAGAATCTATTTCGATTCTTCATTCTGATCTAGTTTAGTTATTGAGACAATTAAAAAAGGTTTTTCCTTGTTCCGGGATCCTTTATCTTTGCCTTAAATCATTGGGTTTAGACATTACTTCGGTGATCTTTAATCGTTTCAAAATGGCAGCAACATACCATTTTTTGTGATTTCTTTTTATCAAAGAATCATATCAATAATGGATTCTCGCGTGATACACTTTTGATCAAATTTGACGTTTGAATTTTAAACTTGCTCGAATTGGATCCTTTCGATTTCTATACCGAACAAATACTTACGAAGTTGTTTCAACTTATTTGATTGACACTAACCCTAGATCTCTGCCCTTGAGAAATGAATCAATACTTTCTACTCGAGCTCCATCATGTACTATTTACATCAAAACCCTCAAAAAATGAGAGCTCTAGTGGAACAGAACAAACGATGTCGAGTCAAGAGCATCTTCATTCCTATATAATATAAAATGGTGGGTGTAAGAATCCACAGTAGATCATGTCCGTCAAGTCGCACGTTGCTTTCTACCACATCGTTTTAAACGAAGTTTTACCATAACCTCTAATTTCTTGGAACTGGTATGTAATTGATTCATTTATGGAATCATGTATAGTCATTGGTTTATTTAGTTGGTCCATAGTAATCTATACTCTTATGACATGGGTAGTTTTTGAAAAAGTCTTAGCAATAATTCAATTTATTTAAACCCATATTTTATTGTATATATTGGATCAATAACATTTTTTTTGTATGAGTGCAATATGGATTTCTCTATATATAGAATAGATATTTTCTATATATATAGAGAGATATTTTTTTTAATTTATATTATAGAAATTAATAAATAATTAATTACGAATAAAAAATAATCTCCATTTTTCAATTTCTTCATAGAATGGATTCACGAGTTTCACACTTCTTCGAGTACCAAGGACTCATAAGAAATCATTAACAAGATTTAATTGATTGAAAATTTCCTACCTCAATATTATTATTTGACTAAAGTTTTGTAATAAAAAAGGATTTATTACATTTTATTATCATAAATAAATGCATATTCGGATTAACCCATCAATGATTTGAAACAAATAGATAGATCAAAAAGAAAATCTCTTGTTTTTTCGTGGAGTATTTGGATAAAAAAAGACTGATGTCAGGGAAAATTCGGGTTGTTATTCTTTTTGATAAAATAAAAATCTTGATAAAACGATAAAAATACATAATAACAATACATACATATCACCATTTTCTGCCTAGTTTATTTAACTTAAGAGACTCAAAAATCTTTCCCTAAAATAAAGTTAAAAAGATGTATGAATAACCTCTGTCTGAATTGTTACTTGGATTTACAATTATTCATTACAGCCAAACACAAAATACGAAAAAATAAGGTTAAAAGAAATACATAATATGTTACATATGTAACTTGATTCTTTGTTAATCAGATTTGGACAGACATTAAAATGGAGATCTTGCATTATGGATTAACTCCTATCTACCCCCCCAATTATATAGAGTAGATGCATCATAAATCACAAAAAAGGATCCTACAGGGGACCGGACTAGTTTTGGGGGTGCTAGACTATCTTGTATAAGTCCAAAGTCAAACAGATCTAGATTAAGCGATTGTTCCTACCTATTTTTTTGATTTTACTCTAAATTTGAGTACCCTAAATCGGTCTTAAGAGACTTAAGACCATTGATGGAATTCCATTAGTGCCAAAAACACAACACCTTCGTGTTTATAATTCCAAAATCCACAGAAAAAAAATAATCGAGTTTCACACACACCATTTAAGGGATAGAGAATAAGAGAGGCTTTCGCATTTCGATTTTAAATGCATCATCATAGAAAATATATGAGACGTAAGGTTTTTTTATGAGTAACTAATTTGAAATATGAATATGACGGGTAGAATATTATTCTATATATCCTATAATATACTATGATATATATAATACGCATACTCTGGGACGGAAGGATTCGAACCTCCGAATAGCGGGACCAAAACCCGTTGCCTTACCACTTGGCCACGCCCCATTTATATTCAACACTAATAAACACTAATATTGGTAATGGTTGGTCGTCAATTCCAGTACAAATTTCTATAGAAAAAATTAGATTGTTGCTAGGATTTTGATACGTTTATAGATCAAATTAAACTTAATTTATTGATCATTACATATAATTCCATTAAGATATTGTATGAAAGTAGGATTTCTTCTATTCTCTTTTTATTTGAGAATTGAAGGATTTTTGATTGGATGAGTTCAAATCAAAGAAAGGTTTTTTGACCTACTTTATGTTATTAATTTTTCCCTTATCCCTTATATCATATCAATAATAAGGGATTAATAACTCAATCAAATCAAAAGAAATACAATTATCTTCAAGAACAAAGAAAAAAAAAAATTGTTATGCTTAATATCTTAAGTTTCATCGGTATCTGTCTTAATTCTTTCCTTTATTCAAGTAGTTTTTTCTTCGCCAAATTGCCTGAGGCCTACGCTTTTTTGAATCCAATAGTAGATGTTATGCCAGTAATACCTCTATTCTTTTTTCTATTAGCTTTTGTTTGGCAAGCTGCCGTAAGCTTTCGATGAGATTTTTAATACTGTACGAGACAAATTCATGATTTACTAGAAAAAACAAGATTCTAACTAGTTATAAGATCAGATAAGTCGTACATACAGTCTGAACCTTTGAGTCCAATATTGAAATTCTTCTATAGCTGTGATAAATCTGGATCACTCTCATTTTCTTATTCGTACTTTTTTCCATTGAACGACCCTGTTAGAGTCCCCCACAATATATAATTGTGGGTATGAAATCCAATTTTTAGTAATGAACGACTCAACTCTTAATTTCTTCAAATTTTTTCCTATCCTATTTCTAGAAATCACTTCACTGCATTTCTTGGTGTCAAACATAGGGTAAAATAGAGAATCTATTCTCTTAAAAAAAAAAAAAAAATGATCTTGGAGATTGTGTAATGCTTACTCTCAAACTATTTGTTTATACAGTAGTAATATTCTTTGTTTCTCTCTTCATTTTCGGATTCCTATCTAATGACCCGGGACGTAATCCGGGACGTGAAGAATAAAAAAAATCTGGTTTTTTTTTGTCTTGCTTGATTTTGAAATGTTCTTAAAATTTTATCTATTCCACATCTTTCCTTAACTATAAAAAAATACCAAGTAATTGACAGAAACGGAAAGAGAGGGATTCGAACCCTCGGTACAAAAAACTCGTACAACGGATTAGCAATCCGACGCTTTAGTCCACTCAGCCATCTCTCCCCAAATTGAAAAAGGATAATTACTATGATACATTGTATAAAAATAGAAAATGAAGGCTTGAAAAAAGCCCTTCTTTATCTCTCTTTATTATCTTTATCTACCCTTATTATATAGATATATAATTAATTATATAGATATATAATTATATACATATATAATTATCTCGATATATATAATTATCTAGATATATCGATGGATATCTATAAAATCGATAAAAACTTTTATCAGCAATTCCATTTAGATAAATTAGATAAAGGATAAAGTAAGGGCTCAAAAGAAGAGATATCTCCAATCCTAATATATAAATAATACCAATATATTAAAGATTACTAAAAATATATATTTTTAAATATAAATAAATAAAAATAAAGTACCTCTTTTATTTCATCCGAAAAGTCCTTTTCTTTTTATTTCCACGGCCTGGCCTGGTCAGTACCTAGCCGGGCTTTTTTTGTTCCAATGAATCGTAGATCAAATTCTTTATTTGATTTGAAAACAAAAAATGTTTTTGTTTTGAAACAAATAAAATCCGAAACAACAAGAATCAGAATCATAAGAAGGATTATTATTTCGATTCCTATGATACAGAAAAAGATGATATAGAATCAAGGTGCCATTCCTTATTATTATTCTTTATTACTTTACTGGAATAAAAAAACTTGTTATTTAGTTAATTAAAATGAGTCCTCTTTTCCTAATGTCTAATGTCATTCGTCCCCCTGACGAA